ATGTCATTAAATCATAAAGATATTGGTTTGTTGTATATTTTAGTGGGGGTGTGGAGGGGTGTGATAGGATTTAGGTTGAGATTGATCATTCGTTTGGAGTTAGGGTTGGGGGGAGAATGGTTGGGGGATGAGCATTTGTATAATGTAGTCGTAACAGCTCATGCTGTAATGATGATTTTCTTTTTGGTAATGCCTGTTTTTATAGGGGGATTTGGGAATTGGCTGATGCCTAGAATATTGGGGCTAGGTGATATGGCTCTGCCTCGTCTTAATAATTTGAGATTTTTGCTTTTGCCTTGTAGGCTGATATTTTTTATAATTTCAATAATGATTAGCGGTGGTGCTGGGGGTTGGACGATATATCCTCCTTTGGTATTAGGAGAGTTTATGTCTGGGAAGTCCATGGATTTAATAATTTTAAGGCTTCATGTTGCGGGGTTGTCTTCTTTGTTGGGTTCTATTAATTTATTGGTTACGGGAGTATTGGGGGGTCAGATAGGAGGAAGCGTAGAACAGTTACCTTTGATAGTATGATCTTTAATGATTACTGCTTTTTTGGTTCTTTTAACAATTCCGGTTCTTGCTGCTGCTTTAACCATGCTATTGTTAGACCGAAATTTAGGCACAAGATTCTTTAATCCTGTTGGTGGTGGTAGTCCTTTATTGTATCAACATATGTTTTGATTTTTTGGTCACCCTGAAGTGTATATCTTGATTTTGCCAGGTTTTGGAATTGTTTCTCATGTGGTTGCAGAGTTGGGCGGGAAGTTTGAGGTATTTGGGTATTTGGGGATAGTTTATGCGATAATTAGAATTGGGGGATTAGGGTGTTTAGTGTGGGCTCATCACATGTTTACGGTGGGGTTGGATATTGATACTCGAGCATATTTTACTGCAGCTTCAATAACCATTGCTGTGCCTACAGGAATTAAAATTTTTAGATGATTGGCTTCTTTGTATGGGCTTGTAGAGGTTTCTAGATCAATGGTATTATGAGTCTTAGGCTTTATTTTTATGTTTGTGGTCGGAGGTTTAACGGGGGTAATAATTTCTAATTCAAGATTGGATGTCATGTATCATGATACGTATTTTGTGGTCGCTCATTTTCATTATGTGTTAAGAATGGGGGTAGTGTTTTCAATATTTTTAGGTTTAAATTATTGATTTCCTTTGGTTATAGGTGTAAATTTGCCGGATGTAGGGTTAAAAGTTCATTTTTATTTAGTTTTTGTGGGGGTTAATATAACTTTTTTCCCTCAGTTTATTCTTGGGCTGATAGGCATACCCCGTCGGTATGTAGATTTTCCTGATATGTTGGAGTTTTGGAATAGGGTGTCTAGGGTTGGGGCTTTAATCAGGTTTATGGGTATATTAGTTTATATTGGGAGTATTTTTCAGAGATTGGTTAGGGGAAAAATTGTTTGTAGGACTTTTTGAGGGTTGAGGGGTCTAGAGTGGGTGCAGGGGAGTATAGTGAGGTATCACAGTTGTGAAGAAGGGGTAGTAAATTTTAGATAGGGAGGTGTGTAGTATATAGGAGTACAGGCGAATTCCACTCGTCAGGTTGGACATCTAGTTGACGTGTAGAAAAATTTGGTTTTTCGTAGAAAGTCAATAGGACGATCGGGCAGTTGGGGAAATATTTTATTGTAGTTAAAAAGAGGAAAACCGATTAATCTGGTGGATGTTGAAAGGTTTAAAGGGCATAAAAAAGAGAAAATAAATTTTCAGGGAAAATAAGGAAGTCTACCTTTGGTATAAGGGGGTCAGGAGTAGTTTAGTCAAGATTAGAGCCCCAATCTTCAAGATATTTATAAATTAGTCTAAGAGAAATTTTAAACTTAATTTATAAAGTAATGAGATGTTATCGTTTGAAGTATATGTGGATGTGGAAAGAGGTAAGCTTTTAATTTATTTCTCGTTTAAGGTGAAAATTAGTAAAATAATTATAGAAGGATCTAGTTATTTTAAATTAAAGAGGTGTAGATATTTTTATCGTTAGGGAAAAAATACGGCTTTAAATTAGGAATAGTCGAAAAGGATCTGGTCATTAGTAATTGATTAATATAGAATTGGTAAAATTAAGTAAGGGCAGTCTTATGAACTCGTAATTTGGGCAAATGTTTATTAAAAACATTTCTTATTAGTCTAATAAGTATCCCCTGCCCACTGAGACATTAAATGGCCGCAGTAAATTGACTGTGCTAAGGTAGCATAATAAGTAGGCTGTTAATTGCAGTCTGGTATGAAGGGGGGCATGGCCCAAGGTTGTGTTTGATTGCTAGGGAAGTTGTTTTAAAGTGAAAATGCTTTATTATAATAAAAGACGGAAAGACCCCGGAAGCTTTATAAGAGTTTGCATCTTATTTTGTTGGGGCAATAGTTGAAAATATAGATTTCAATGGTTTAAGTTACTCCGGGGATAACAGGGTAAAGGTCTTATAGGGACGAGTTACTACCTCGATGTTGGATCATCCTTGAACAAGTCTGTTCGACTTTATGGGTTACGTGATCTGAGTTTAGATCGGTGTGAGCCAGATCGGTTCTTATCTTATTAGGAGCTCTTGTAGTACGAAAGGGGGCAGGGGCTATAATAATTATTTTATTAGAAGAGCAGGTTAATGCATATAATTTAGGGTTATGGGGGTAGTCTGATTGTGAGGAAAGTTTGGTTGTTAAGATGATTGAGGACAAGGAGGATTAGGCGAGGACTTGTAAGGGGGATGTGAATAGCTATTTGGGTCGCTTGCTTAGTTTTAGCTACTTGGGGAGTATTTTATCAGGCGTTTATTGTGTATTGAGTAATTTTAGGGTTAGTTTATTTAGGAGGAGTGTTCGTGTTATTAGTGTATGTGTCGGGTTCAGAATTTCAGAGTAGGTTTTATGGAGGGTCCTTATTGGTAATTATAGGTGTAATTTTTATTGTAGCGGGAGTAATTTCATTGGATAAGCAACTTCCAGCCCAAGGGGCGTCGTTAAGGTTTGGAGAGGGGGGTTTTATAGCTGTTTATGTGGTTGCTTCTTTTTTAGTGGTAGTCATAGTCTGTATTAATAGGATTTTAGGGGTAAAGGGCGGGGCTGTACGGAGAATTTCTCGCCATAGTCTATATTTAAGGACGGAAATTTGTCTGATTTCAGGATAGGCGGGGATGGTAAGAATATTAGTTTATGGAGTCATGCTGATTTTAGGAGTAGAAATTGGTTTGGGGAGGGGTTTGCGAAAGTTTAGCGAAAGGGCTAAGGAGATTAATCAGGAGTTTCAATTGGTGGTAGATTTAATGTAACGAATGGTTTGAAGTATATTGGTTTTTTTGAGGGGCGCTTGGTTGGTTTCTAGTCTACAATTTAAGGGGGGTTTGAGACGTAATGGAAGAGTCTGGTATCTTTTTGTAATTACTTTATTAGGTTGCACTTGGTTGGGGGTAAATTTAATAGGAATTTTTATAGGGTTTGCTGAAAGAATGAAGTATGGAGGGGTTTTATTGGTGGCGTTAGTATTTTGGTCGTGAGGAGAGATTATGAAACCTGTTTTACGGGGGATAGTAGAATATTTAGCACATTTTTCTATTACAGGGGTTTCTGGGCTACTGGGTGGAGTTTTACCTTTTATAGAAGTTTTTAGGGTGGTTATTCGTCCTCTGACTCTCGGGGTCCGTCTTGCAACTAATATAACGAGAGGGCATGTTTTAATGGCTATAGTGGCATTATTTTCTAGATGGGGAATTGCTGTAGGAGCGGTGGCTTTTAGTATGGGGGTATTTTTGGTAGGTCTGGAGATTTTAGTGTGTTTATTGCAGGCTTTGGTATTTTCAATATTAGTGGAAGTATATTTTGAATAGTGATAGTAATTGTTAGGGGAGCAGTTATTTTGATTTTGGCAGGGAGTGTGGTGGGAGTAAGTATTTTAATTATAGATCGAAATAGTTTGATAATAGGAGCTATTTCAAGGTACGAGAGGGGGTTCATGAGATCTAGCAGAGAATTGGTGCCTATTTCTGTACGATTTTTTAGGGTCGTGGTGGTATTTTTATTGTTGGATTTAGAGACAGCAACGATTCTCACCACGCCCCCGAGACTAGGAGAGATTTTTGGAGTAATAGGTTTGAGAGTTGGATTGATTGTTTGAGTTTATGTTTTATTGACGGTATATGAGTGAGGAATTGGGGCGTTAGATTGAGCTGATTTAGATCTTAGGTTATTTAAACTTTAAATTTTCAAGATTTAAGAAACGGAGTGTAGTTCTAGTTTCATATATATGAGCTAAATGCGGAGCTAACGTCTAAAGATCAATTTAAGGTAATATTGAGTATATGAACTTATAATAGGGAGTATAGGTAATATTAAGTATATGAACTTATAATAGGGAGTATAGGTAATATTAAGTATATGAACTTATAATAGGGAGTATAGGTAATATTAAGTATATGAACTTATAATAGGGGGTAAAGGTAATATTAAGTATATGAACTTATAATAGGGGGTAAAGGTAATATTAAGTATATGAACTTATAATAGGGGGTAAAGGTAATATTAAGTATAGTAGCAGAGAATGAAGGGGTTCACCTACAATAGTGTTAGGGATGTAGCGGGGGTTCGTATTGCTGGTGTAGGTCGGTTAGGGTAGCTTTTTGTTTTTAGCTATGCGTGGTGTGCCGGAGATGCCCTAGCGGCTACCCACATCCCGGATGAAGTGAACGAGCGGAAAGAAAAAAGAATTTTTTGAAAAGATTATTTAACGTATGTGATAGGGGTGGGGCGAGTTGGTACGTGATTTTTAAAACTGAGGAGGTCCTCGGGAGAGGCGGCATCAACGAGCAGGGGTGGCGCGATTTGATAGGGATGTTTTTATTGTAAATCGTTAGGAGTATGTCTAGGAGGGAATTATTGGGGCGATTAATGAGTGCTATGTTTATTGATAGAAATTCGGAGGATTGGTGGATCGCGAGCTGGAGCAGAGGCTTTATGAGGAGTGTAATGCATCCGTGTGGGGGCGGTAAGGGCTGTTTAGGGGAGGTTTTATTGTTTGTTGTGTAATCGGTTATAGGGGTGGTTAGAGCTGTTTAGGGGAGGTTTTTATTGGTTGCCGTGTAATCAGTTAGGTTATAGGGGTGGTTAGAGCTGTTTAGGGGAGGTTTTTATTGGTTGCCGTGTAATCAGTTAGGTTATAGGGGTGGTTAGAGCTGTTTAGGGGAGGTTTTTATTGGTTGCCGTGTAATCAGTTAGGTTATAGGGGTGGTTAGAGCTGTTTAGGGGAGGTTTTTATTGGTTGCCGTGTAATCAGTTAGGTTATAGGGGTGGTTAGAGCTGTTTAGGGGAGGTTTTTATTGGTTGCCGTGTAATCAGTTAGGTTATAGGGGTGGTTAGAGCTGTTTAGGGGAGGTTTTTATTGGTTGCCGTGTAATCAGTTAGGTTATAGGGGTGGTTAGAGCTGTTTAGGGGAGGTTTTTATTGGTTGCCGTGTAATCAGTTAGGTTATAGGGGTGGTTAGAGCTGTTTAGGGGAGGTTTTTATTGGTTGCCGTGTAATCAGTTAGGTTATAGGGGTGGTTAGAGCTGTTTAGGGGAGGTTTTTATTGGTTGCCGTGTAATCAGTTAGGTTATAGGGGTGGTTAGAGCTGTTTAGGGGAGGTTTTTATTGGTTGCCGTGTAATCAGTTAGGTTATAGGGGTGGTTAGAGCTGTTTAGGGGAGGTTTTTATTGGTTGCCGTGTAATCAGTTAGGTTATAGGGGTGGTTAGAGCTGTTTAGGGGAGGTTTTTATTGGTTGCCGTGTAATCAGTTAGGTTATAGGGGTGGTTAGAGCTGTTTAGGGGAGGTTTTTATTGGTTGCCGTGTAATCAGTTAGGTTATAGGGGCGTAAAGGTCCGAAAAAGTTATTTTTAATGACTTATTTACATTAAGTTGAGGGTCTGCACCTTTTGGAAATGTCAGGCTGGATTAGGTTAGTAGGTTCTGGGAGTTTGAGAGATGCGGAGTGTCGAGTGAGTTAGTGGGACTTTAATTGTAGGATTGTAGGGTGTTGAAAATTTTCTTTCTGGAGACGTAGATGGGAGAAAAACGAAGGTTTGTATCTAAAATTAGGGAGTGCAATAAAGGCGAATTTAAGTATGTTGAATTTTTCTCATGATGGGGGGTCTTTTGTTTTTTGTTAAATTTTAGGGTTTGAGAAAGAAAGCTTTTTATGGCAGTTAAAATAAGGCTTTATTCGGTGTAGGGTCATTCAATCTTTTCGTGATTGCGGGTGTGTAAAGAAGGTCTATTGAGCTGGAGAGTGCCAACTTTTTGAGTTGGAGGATGATGTGGGCAGTTCAATTTATTTTATGTAGAATACGAATTTTGTAAATTTGGGGATAAAGTTGGGTTCGCGGGCCGGGAGGGTCTGCTTTGAAAGCAGGATAATTTAAAGCGGATTATGGGGTTTGTCTTGATGGGGTTTGCTTTGTTTATGGTCATGAAAAGGGGTAGTCTCGTAGGTATTATTGCTGGTTTGGAGGGTTTGGTTTTAGTGTTTTTGGCTTGTATGTCTAGGGGGTTAGTGATATACTGAGATTGTAGAGAGATGTTGATGCTAGGTTTAGGGGTAAGGGTTAGTGTAATTTCAGTGGTATTAAGGGTTTATGTGGCTTGTTTGCGGTCATTTAGAGACAGTAGAGTGGGGGTATCAGTTGGAGGGGCATGGTAAGAAGAGGAGTAATTTTAGTTTCGGGTAATATTGGGGCATGGGTTTTCTGATTAGTAGCATTGGGAACAGGAAGAATGCTGTATTTTATAGTTGGGAAGTTTAGATTGGGTGCATGATTAAGGTATGAGAGAGGGGGGTTGGTGGTAGACTCAATAGTAGGTAATGTATCGTTGTTAATTCTGATTGTTATGATTGTAACAAGAGCAGTATGTAGACGAGATGCGGGTTCAGCAAATCGTGGGGAGTTGGTGTTGATAAGGGTGTTGGGATTTGTGGTTTTTTTGGTGTTTGTTAGGGATTCTTGGTTAATGTTTTATGTCGCTTATGAGGGTAGGTTAATTCCTTTAATTATGGGTGTGGTGTGATTTGGTGGGTATATGGAGCGACTAGAGAGGGTGTTGTTTATGATATTTTATATAGTCGTGTTTTCAGTTCCTATAGTAGTGTATTTGTTAGTGAGTATATGGGGAGGAATTTCAATGAAAATAGGGATATGAGGGATTAGAGTGGGGAGTTGGGTCGGTAGTTTATTATTAGGGATAATGCTGGTGAAGGTTCCTATTTATGGCTTGCATGGGTGATTACCTAAGGTTCATGTAGAGGCTCCTTCGTGGGGATCTGTAGTTTTGGCTGCGGTGATGATTAAAATAGGGTTGTATGGGATGTGGCGATTAGGAGAAGAGGGGTTTAGCAGGGATTCCGGTTTATGGTTATTGTGATTGTGGGCTTTGGCGGGAATTTTAGTGTGTAGAATGTTGTGCATGATGAATTCTGATTTAAAACGTGTTGTGGCGTATTCTTCTGTGGTTCATATAGGAGGAGCTTTATGATTGGGTGGTTTAGGGCTTGTAAGAGGGGGACGGGGTTTATTGATTGTGATGCTTATGCATGGAGTAGTTTCAGCAGCTTTATTTATAATGGTGGGGGTAATAGGGGAGTTGGGGGGAAGACGTAGAATGTTGGTTCTTGGGGCTTTGGTTGAGATGATTAGAGTGGCGGGAATTTTGTTAGTTTGTGGGTTTGTATTGAATATTGGATTTCCATGTAGGGGAAATATGCTGGGGGAGTTAGAAATTATTTTTAATTTGTGTGGAGTTTGAAGGTTGGGAGCAGTAATTGTGGGAATAATCATGATTTTGGGGTGTTTGTTTAATGTTTTTGTATTAAGAACATTATTTAGTTGTAAAATTACTGAAGCAGAAGCTTTTACTGAAGGTACAGGAGTTTCTAGAAGAATTATGATAGGATTTAGTGTTAGGGGATTGATTGTGCTAGGTGCTTTAATTTGCAGAAGTAGTATAAAAGTATGTCTTATTGTGGTTAAGAGGGCGATGTTTTGCAGTGGTGGGGATAATTAGAGGATTGATTATATTGTGCTTAATGAGTTTTTGGGGATTTATTTTGGTGAATGCCTGGGTAATGGGGCAGGGATTGGAGATATTTTGAGGTATTTTTGGGGTGAATGGAGAGAATTTGGGTTTAGGGTTTGGGAGGCAGTCAGAGGGTTCAGTAATGGTTTTTAGTGTAGTTTTTGTGGGGATTTTGGTTTTTTGTTTTAGATCCTATTATATGAGAAGTATTTGTGGATTAGGGGGGTTTAATTTATTGGTATTGGTGTTTGTCTTAGGAGTTCTAGTGATATTGAGTGCTAGGAGAGGGTACAGGCTTTTGATTGGTTGAGAGATTTTGGGGGTAGTGAGTTTTTTATTAATTGGGTTTTATGGTTCTCGGTCTAGTTGAGGTAGAGCTTTAGTGACGGTATTGATAAATCGTGTCGGAGACGTGGGGTTGGTGTTGTTGTTATGAGTTTTGTATAAAAGGCAGTTTTGAGGTCCTTGAGGGGTAGTGGCAAGTTTTACGGCGGTGTTTGTAGGTTTGTGTTTGGTAACTAAAAGAGCACAGTTTCCTTTTGGAGGGTGACTTCCTATAGCTATGGCGGCTCCTACCCCTGTATCGGCGTTTGTCCACTCTTCTACTCTTGTGATTGCGGGACTTTATGTAGCATGGGTGATGGAGAGGGCTTTTGATAGTAAGGTGTGAGCAGTTTTGGGAATTTTGGGGTTATGTACTTTGTTAAGGGCGGGGTTTAGAGCTGTAAGTGATGCGGATATTAAGAAAGTAGTAGCGTATTCTACTAGTCTACATTTAGGGTTGATGGTTGTAATTTTTGTTTTTGTGGGGGGATTATTGATAGGGTTTCATATAAATGTTCATGCTTATTTTAAGAGTATTTTGTTTATTGGTGTAGGAATGGTGATTTTAGCGATTTTTCATGATCAAGATTTTCGGGGGTTTGGTGTAGGATTAAAATATGGTGGCCTGATAAGAATTTTATGCATGAGTAGGATGTATAGCTTGGTAGGTTTAACTTATTTTAGGGGGTGAGTAACTAAAGACGGGTTTTTGGAGCTTAGGACTAGGGAGTTTTTGGGGGCTTTAGTTTGATTATTGTTGATATGGGCTTTGGGGTCAAGTGGAGCTTATAGAATTAAATTATTGAGGTCTGTGGTTAAGGATTCAGCTATACTGAATTTAGTTATTATGGAGATGGGTAGAAGAATATTGTATTTTAGGATAACGTTGGTGTTAGGAGTAGTGGTTAGGATTATTGCGGGAAGGGTTATTGGGTTTTGGGTTAGTTTTGGTGGAGGAGAGTTAATTATTAGGGGGTTAGAGAAAAGATTATATGTTTTGATTTTAGTGGTGTGGTTAGCATTATGGATTCGGAGGGGAAGAATAGGGCTTGGGAGTAGAGTTAATTTTTATTTGCAGAGAGGGGTTCAGGTGTTATTAGTTAGTGGTGCTTGCAAGGGGATGAGGGTATTGTGGAGTATCGTGGAAGGGGTTTGATTGGAGGGACTGTTTAAAAGGGGAATGACATTGGTAGAAAGGTGGCAGGTTTGATTGACAGGAATTTTAGTGTATTTGGATTGGTTATTTGTTGTATTAGTAGTGTCAGTGGGCGCAGGGTTGGGGATTTTTATGATTTGCTAGTGTGGCAGAGTGTATGTATCAAATTTAAGTTTTGAGGAGATTTCTAGCTCACGAGGGAGTTTATTAGGAATATGGGCTTTGGGGGCTCAAGGGGATAGTTGTGAGTGAAAGTGAATGTGGGTTATTTGTTGGGGTATTTAAAAAATGGTTTATTGGATTTACCTACTCCCGTATCTTTGAATTATTTGTATGGAGTAGGTTTTTGTTTGGGGGGAATTTATTTAATACAGGTTGTAAGGGGATTAATTTTATCTTTATTTTATAGAGTAGGGCCGGATGGAGGCTTTTGAAGATTGGTAGCTATTATGCAAGAGGTTTGAATGGGTTGGTGTGTGCGGTTTATCCATAGAGCGGGAGTAAGGGTATTTTTCTTTTGCGTGTATTTGCATGTGTTTCGAGGGGTTTTGTATGGAGGTTTTCTGAAAAAAGGAGTTTGAGTCAGAGGAGTGTTAGTACTGTTTATATTAATAGGGGTATCTTTTATGGGCTATGTATTACCTTGAGGGTCTATGTCTTATTGGGGAGTAACTGTGGTTACTAGAATGATTGGGGCTATTCCTGGAATTGGGGGTTTAGTAGTGGAGTGAGTGTGAGGGGGTCCTACTGTAGGGGTTAATACATTGGCGCGGTTTTTTAGGCTACATTATTTAGTCTCTTTGTTACTCAGGTTGGTTATTTTGTACCATTTAGTAGAGCTTCATGAAAAGGGGAGGTTTAATCCTTTGGGGGTAAGCAGGGAAATGGATAAAGTGGTATTTCATACGGATTTTAGTGTAAAGGATATTTGGGGGGCAATGGGGGTGTTGCTCATGTATGGAGTACTAGTCTTTGAACATCCTTATGCTTTAATGGATAGAGCTAATTTTGAGGAAGTGAGGTTGTCCTCAACTCCTTCGCACATTAAACCTGAGTGGTATTTTTTGTTTGCTTATAGGATTCTTCGTTCTGTGGAAAGTAAATTAGGAGGCGTGGTGTTAATGGCGGGGTCTATTTTAGGATTATTAGTGCTTTTGGCGAGTTCTAGTGAAGGAGTGTCCCGATTTGTGGGTTTAAAGTACTGGAAAAGTGTATCGGTAGTGTGGGGAATGAGATTTATTATGTTAATTTTGTTAGGTAGTCGGGAAGTGGAGTATCCTTATGTGGAATTAGGGAAGTATTTCACCTGTATTTACTTTTTAAGCCTTAGGAGTTTAGTATGGTTGAGATGGCTTTAAGTGCAAAGTATAGATGCGGGGTTTAGTGTATTTAGTGTTAGAGGCGTTGCTAGTAATAGTTTTATTGGGATTTTTTACTTTAGTAGAACGGAAAAGTCTGGGCCTAGGTCAAATGCGTAAAGGTCCAAATAAGGCGGTGTTGTGGGGCTTAATACAGCCAATTCTTGACGGGGTTAAGTTGTTTATGAAAGGATTTTGGGGGAGAGGGACAGGAGGGTATTTTAGGTTATGAGGGTGTCCCTTTGTGGGGCTTGTTTTGGTTTTAATTTTGTGGGCATTTTTAGGAGTTTTTGAGGGAGTAATAAGGATAAGGGCAGTATTGTTTTTGGTTGTTTTATTAGGGGCATGGGTGGGGGTAAGAATATTTGTTGCGGGTTATTTTAGGGGAGGTAAGTATAGCATATTGGGAGGAGTGCGGGCGTTGGTTCAGGTAATTTCTTATGAGGGGATTTTGGTTTTGGGGCTGTTAACTGTTTTGTTGTTTTCGGGTAGAGCGAGGGAATTATTTGGTGTTTGTTATTTCACAGGTTTGATGGTGGTAGGGTTGTTGATTGTAGCAGTGGTGATAGAAAATAATCGTACACCAGTAGATTTTGTTGAGGGGGAGTCCGAGCTGGTGTCGGGACTTATGACGGAGTTGGGAGGATTAAGTTTTAGTTTGGTGTTTTTGATGGAGTATGGTGTTATAAGATTTTACTCTATATTAATAGGTTTAGTATTGTTGGGAAGAGAGTGGTATATGATGGGGTGAGTAGTGGTGGCTTTAATAATGGTTGGGGTTTTGTGTGTGTTGCGATTATCTTTACCGCGAAGGCGGTATGATTTAAATATGATTTGAGGTTGGAAAGTTAGGTTGATTAGAGGATTTTTATTGTTTATTTTGATTTTTGGTCTGATAGCGGAACTTTACTCTAGATCCCAAATTAGGGGTACTTATTGATGTTAAGTGTGATTATTAGGGTTAAGGTGATAAAGGGACTTGGGTGGAAAAATGTGCTATGTATGAGGCATCAAAAAACTCGTTTTTTGAGGCGGTTTTTACTGTGTGTGAATTTTGGCCCTACATGGGTAGGAAATGGAACAAAAAATAAGGTGTAGGTGGGAATTTGGTATGTAGTATTTTTGAGAGAAAGGGAAAAATCTCAAGTAGACCTCCCAAACCCATGTATATAAATTTTAGTTTGAAAATTGAAAAAAAATCAATTTTGATTTTAAAAAAAAAGAAATAGTGTATACGGATAGGGGCCATTTTTCCATATAAATAGAAAAATTTTTTTTTTTGGGACCGGGCGTGGAAGCTTTAGAATTCATACTTCTAAGAGAATTTCCCAATATTAGTTGATTTTTATAGCAACAAGCGTCTGTCTTAGTTTTCAAGAGATGTATTTGGAAATTCTTGAGAGGAAGAAATATCCTATGGGAGTAGGAAAAATTATGAAGAAGGTCTAGTGAAAATCGTGCCAGCAGCTGCGGTTATACGATTGGGCTGTTTGTAGAGTTAGTTAAAGCTTAAAGAGAAACCGTAAGAGGTGAAATTCGTAGTGGGGTTGTATTAAGGTGAGAGGGCTGAGGAACTAAGCAGATTAGATACCTGTGTAGTCTTAATGATAGTTAATATAGGAGGAATATTTAAATAATGTGGCGGTGCATTCGAAAGGCAGGGGTACTTGGAGTAGGATAATAAACCTAATAGAAGGCCAAGTTGTAGCTTCTTGTGTGATTGTTTTGGCTTATTTTGGGGCTTTAAACAAATGATACAGGGGTTACTTGGTTTATAAGCTGAGTTTTTTGTGTAATTTGAGTAAAGGATTTGCGAGTAACTGAGAAGAAGTGAATTTATCGGGTGCAAGTACATATCGCCCGTCAACACCCTCAGGGTGTAAGTCGTAACATAGTGATTCTACTTGAAAGTGGAGTTAGCTTAAGTAGCTTATGGGTAAAGTGCGATATTGAAGGTATCGAGAAGGATTAAGCGGTGATTCATTGGGGTTTGAGAAGAATGGCAGATGGAATTAGGATGTTTATAGAGGGGGTAATTCAGTTTAATGATTATGTTATAAGATTGAGGGGATTTATTTTTTGGTTTGTAGTTATTTTAGTTATTTTAGAGTGTTTAGGGGGAGCCAAAGGAGGGGAGCGGGAGGCTGGGGGAGTATTTGTATTAGAATTTGTATGGACTTTTTTGCCCATACTTTTGTTAGTATTTATGGCTTATCCTTCAATACTATTATTGTATATGAGGGATGTGAGAGAAGAAGCGGATCTTTTTATTAGGGTTGTGGGGCATCAGTGATTTTGGGAGTATAAGAGTTTAGGGGGAGGAGGAGAAATGTCCTATATGGAAGATTTCAAGGAAGGGGGGTATCGTCTTTTAGATGTAGATAATCGGTTAACTTTGCCTTTAATGGGTAGTTTGGTGTTAAATTTAACGTCTGAGGATGTAATTCATTCGTGAGCAGTGCCATCTTTAGGGGTGAAAATAGATTGCGTACCGGGGCGGTTGAATCAGCTGGGAGTAGAAGTTGTTACTCCTGGAGTATATTATGGACAGTGTTCGGAATTGTGTGGGATTTTGCACAGGTTTATGCCTATTGTAGTGGAGGTAGTAGGGGAAGAAGATTTTATACAGTAAGGTCTATAGTTGAGAACAATATAAAATTGCAAGTTTTAAGGTCAAGATCTTAGTTCATGTCGAGGGGGCGTGGTGAGAATAATTAGGGTGTGACCAGGAGTGGCCAGGTTGAGGGTGGTAGGGTTGATTTTAGGGTGGTTGGGTGACGTGAGATGGTTAATTAAGTTTATATTGGGGGTTTTTGTAATAGCTTTTTTGGGGTGAGTAGTCGAGGACCAAATCAATGTGTCGAACATCGGAATGTGTAGACGAGAAGGGGACAGTGGGGTGCAGATTGGAGTAGGGTTATTTATTTTTAGGGAGTCAATATTATTTGGGTCTTTGTTAGGTTCTGCGATGTACACAGCTGCAGATTGAGATGCTGCAGTTAGTATTACTTTACAGGAAGTTCCGGTTTTGATGAGAATAGTGTTGTTAAGTTCTGGGGTAGTGATTACGGTGGCGCATCAGAGTTTAATTAGGGGAAATGTTAGAGGGGCTGGAGTGTGATTGGGGGCAACTTTAGTATTAGGGGGGATTTTTATTTTGATTCAGATAGAGGAGTGGGGCGGAAATTGGTTTAGGGTAGGGAGAGGGCTATCGGGAAGAGTCTTTTATTTGATTACAGGATTTCACGGGCTCCATGTTATTGTTGGGTGTTGATTCATCTTATTACTTTGGGTATTGTTCGGGTTTGCTGGTTTGGGAGTATTGTCTTGGTGGAAGGTGGAAGGGGCGATTTGATATTGACATTTTGTAGATGTTGTGTGACTATTTGTATTGGTAATGGTGTATTGGTATTTAATGTAACTTTATAGGTTTATTTGGACTCTGTAGGTTATAAAAACTGCGTAAATTGCTTTTACGAGAAGGGGAGTTGAAGTAAGATGTGATTATAACTACGAATTATAATTAGGCGTTAGCCGTTACTTTGGAAGTTTTTCAGGTTGTTATCTTGAGTTTGTGTCTTCCATGAAAACTTTAGGGGGACTACTAATCCCCAGGTCCTAATTAATTTTAGGAGTTTTTGATGACTGGAGTATTTGGAGTGGTGGGTTGTTTTATGTTGATAGTAGTGTATGGCGTGTTGGTTGGGGCGGGTATAGTAAGATCTTCTTATATTGTAATTTGGGGGAGAATGGAAATAGGGATAATTCTTAGGTTAATTTATTTTTTGGGGAGGAGGGTTCGAGTTGGTCCTATTTTCTATTATTTTATTGTACAGTCAATGGGTTCTATAATAATGTTAGTGGGGGTTATTACGGATGTTCCTCTGCTTACAGTGTTTAGGATTCTAGTAAAGTTGGGTTTAATGCCGGTTTTCACTTGGGTGATTAGGGTGGTGTGGACAATAGAGTTGGGGGCAAGTATCTATTTGGTGTTATTTTTACAGAAACTTGTTCCTTTATTACTGATTTCTCGTTGAGCTTGGGTTACTGGGATTTCAGGAGCAGGTCTGGTTTTTTGGTGTAGGATTAGGGTTGTTTTAGGGAGTATCAGGATGGCTTATGGACAGTCTTTTAAATGGGTTTTAGTGACTTCATCTTTAGTCCATACTGGGTGGATAGTAATTTTGCTTTTAATAACTTCTGAAGTATTTGTTTATTATTTTTGTGTTTATGGAGGATTATTAGGGATTGTTTTGTTATTTGGGGCGTTAGATGTAGGTACAGGAGTTATAAGAGCTTTGAGAGTTTTTAGTAGGATTCCTCCATTAGTGGGGTTTTTGATTAAGTTTTTTAATTTAGGGCTGATGGGTTCGAATTACATTTTAGTTGTGGTTGCTGGAGTAGCTTTTGTTGTATTTTCTGTAGTAGGATATTTTATTAATTGTATAAAAGCGGGAATGGGAGTAATTAGTAGGAGATTTGTTGAAAAGAGGGTTTCAGCTTCTGCAGTGTTCTGAGTATTGGGGGTGGTCGGGGTATTATTTTGTAGACTATTTTGGCTAATTTAAGTAAATGTGCTTCGTTGAGTT